TAGTTAGCAATAAATAATGAAATTCATAAACAATCAATCAAAAAGGGTTCAATTGGACTAAGAGCGGGAAAGAAAAGAAGACAGCGGCAAGTTCACAGCAAGAAAATTAAATAAAGGGATTCGCAAATAAAAGAGCTAATGCCACGACCAGTCCATAAATTGTTAAAGCTTCCATAAAAGCCAGACTAAGCAATAAAGTACCCCGTATTTTACCCTCTGCTTCTGGTTGTCTCGCGATCCCTTCTACGGCTTGGCCCGCAGCAGTACCTTGACCAACTCCGGGTCCAATAGAAGCAAGCCCTACGGCCAATCCAGCAGCAATAACGGAAGCAGCAGAAATCAATGGATTCATGATAAGTGCCTCGCACCAAACTCAAGAATGGTTAATGATACAATCCACCAATGAATTCTGACTTATGCTTATGATCGATTACTAAGATCTATACGATTGAAGTCACTAAGAACTTCGTATTGACGTAATGCTATGATTGAACCAGCAGAACTACTTAGAGGTCTCGTTTTTAGTTCCTATCCGTGGAGTCTTTATCAATATCAATGCATCCGACTCTCGTTCTTCCATTTCTTTGTTTCGAACCATGCTTTCAATTCTGCGCCCTTTCTTTCTCTTCTATATGCTTGATTTCATCTGTTTATTCATTCGTCACAAATGAAACGTAAGGACTTCTATTGGAATCCTCATTGAAATTCTGAGTGGGATAGGAGCTGGGTGGTTCATAGAAAATCAGTTACTATCGACCATATACATTTCTTTCATAGTGTAACCCAACTATTCACATCTTAGATTCATCCGGATTCTAGAATCCTTCTTTGAACATACACAAGAGCTGTCTTCTAGCCATTCAAAAAGTATCTTTATATTTAAAATTCAGACCATCTCTTCTAGGAATGATTGCTCGGCTCCATCCCCGAGGTCGGCCTCGTCATCCAAGAAGTTATCCACGCTCCACTTACTGTTAGTCGCTATTTTCTAGCCATTCAAAAGGGTGTCTTTATATTTAAAATTCGGCCCATCTCTTTCTCTTCTAGTAATGATTGCTCGGCTTCATCCCCGAGGTCGGCCTCATCATCCAAGAAGTTATCCACGCTCCACTTACTGTTAGTCGCCGTCTTTCCCTTCCGCAGCCAGAGGAATCGGAGGCTTCAAAGGCTTCGACGGGGGAAACAAGAACCACGGCCAAAACAAAACAAGAGCATGTAACTTCCTCAAAGTTACAGCATGGGTCTCAGATCGCGTCATGGTGTCAAACATGGGATTAACCAATCTCTTAGTGAGTGTAAGCAAGAGAAGTACGATCCACCGTAGTATTCGAATCATAAACATAAATTAGTTTCCTTTTTTTCGCATGTGCAGGCTAGACACAAAATCCGCCATTGGTAGTTATTGAAAAATTCGACCCAGAAACGATATATATATATGACTGAGTTGTTTATCTGCATACATAACTAGCATACCCCCTTGAATGTTTGTTTCTCTTTTCGATCTGTTTCAGATCAAAAGATATTTTTGTGGTTATTATCGATCTATTTTATAGAAATATATATATATATATTTCTATAAAAAAAATATATATATATATACCCTAAACCCCTTTTTTAGGAATCATAGTGTTGTAATTCACTAAACAAATAGAATATTCATTGGGAGTATGGCATAACATGGGCTAGAAACCTGGGGAAAAAGATCTTTTATTTTCCTTTTTTTTACTAAAGCATATCGGAATCTCTTTTGCTACTACTCTAGATCATATATACTCTATTTCTATCCCCCAATAGCTTATCTCGAAATAGCTTATCTCGAAATAGCTTATCTCGAGCCGCCCATACATATTACATATTGGGTTAGGATAAGCGAAACAAATGCTAAATCTATTTTCAAAGCTAGTCAATGATGACCCTCCATGGACTCGCCTATATAAGCCGCAGCTAAAGTTGCAAAAATAAGAGCTTGAATACCACTTGTAAATAATCCCAGAAACATGACAGGTATAGGAATCACTGAAGGTACTAAAGAAACAAGAACAAGAACTACTAATTCATCAGCCAATATATTCCCGAAAAGTCGAAAACTCAGTGATAGGGGTTTTGTGAAATCTTCTAGGATATTAATTGGTAAGAGGATTGGCGTTGGTTGAATGTATTTACCGAAATAACCCAAGCCGTTTTTGGTAAGACCCGCATAGAAATAGGCCACAGACGTGGGTAAAGCTAAAGCAACAGTAGTATTTATATCATTCGTGGGTGCGGCTAATTCCCCCTGGGGTAGCTCTATGATTTTCCGAGGTAAAAGAGCCCCTGACCAGTTAGAAACAAAAATAAATAGGAACATAGTTCCAATAAAAGGAACCCAAGCACCATATTCTTCTCCAATCTGAGTTTTGCTCAAGTCTCGAATGAATTCAAGGACATATTCGAAGAAATTTTGACCGTCGGTGGGAATGGTTTGTGGATTTCGAACAGCTATAGTGGTTGAACCTACTAAGATAGCAATTACGACCCAAGAAGTAATAAGCACTTGGGCATGGACTTGGAAACCACCTATTTGCCAATAGAAATGTTGGCCTACTTCCACACCGGATAGATCGTATAACCCTTTTAGGGTGTTGATGGAACATGGTAGAACATTCATATTGCCCTCTGACAGAAGTAGAACTTAATAAAAAGGAATTATTTTGATTCCACTATCTTTTTCTCGACTCGCCTACTTGAATCGTGTATTTCAGATACCAAGGAATCCTCGAAAATCCCTAGTGATTGTTCTCTCGTTTTTTTTTTTTTAGATTCAGGAAAAGGAACCAATTCCATAAATCCATAAATTTCCCGAAGTCATTGACTTATCTTATTATTAATCAACGATTTGTTATAGAGCTAGAACGGCCCTCACAAATTGCCGAGACTAATTTGTTAAGAATGAATCGAATTGAACGTATAGAGTCATCATTGCTTGGAATCGGAAGATCCACAAGATCCGGGTCACAATTTGTATCGATTAAACAAATCGTTGGAATTCCTAAAGTTATACATTCGCAAATAGCCTTATAGCCGTCTTGCTGATCAATGACGATTACAATATCAGGCAACCTCGTCATATATTTGATCCCACCCAGAGAGGTTTCCAAGTGATATAATCGTCTCTTCAAGATTGCTGCATCTCTTTTAGGAAGACGGTTGAGTCTTCCCGTCTTTTGTGCCGCTCTCAAATTGCGGAACGTATGAAGTCTCCTTTCTGTAGTGGACCAATTCGTTGACATCCCACCGAGCCATTTTTTATTAACATAATGACACCGAGCCCTTATTGCAGCTGATGCGACTGAATCAACTGCTATTTTTTTAGTACCAACTATTAAGAATTCTTTTCCCGTACTCGCTGCATCAAAAACTAAATTACAAGCTTCTGATAAAAAACGAGCAGTTCTAGTAAGATTTGTAATATGCATCCCTTTACGCTTTGCAGAGATGTAAGGTGCCATGCGAGGATTCCATTTCTTAGTCTTATGCCCAAAATGAATTCCTGCTTCCATCATCTCTTCCAAATTGATGTTCCAATATCTTCTTGTCATTTTTCCCCCCACTTCCTCTTTTTTTTTTATTTTTTTAGAGACGAGGTGCCCTAAATAAAGAATTGTTCCGACGGAACCTTCTACCGGAGATTGACCGTTGATCCACGGGCCAAGCCATGAATTCCTTTCTATTCGTTATTATCTTTATTACTAAATCGAATAACCGGACTAGATAGTGAAAGTAAAGTTAAAGGGATGAATTTGCTCTTAGAAATCATGAAATCCCGCAAATTAGGATAGATCATGAACTTTGGTTGGGATGCAAGAATCAAATAATTCTCTGTGTTGGAATAAAATATCTCTTATTTCCCCTCCGAATAGATTCTTCTTTTTCATTTCCAAAGGACTGTTGCTGCGTTGCCTTGAACGGGACACGAATCCTTTGAATCCGGTACCAACAGGTATCATACCCCCCAGAACAACGTTCTCTTTCAGGCCTTTCAACCAATCGATACGACCTCGTAGAGCGGCTTTTGCTAAAACCCGAGCAGTCTCTTGAAAACTTGCTTCGGATATGAAACTTTGAGTATTCAGAGACGCCCTCGTTATTCCCAATAGGACAACTCGATAACAGATCGCTTCTTCCAAAGCGCGCGCTGTTCGTTCCGCCCGCAACAATCCTATGAGTTCTCCAGGTGAAAAAACATTAGACATTCCATCTTCTGAAACCAACACTTTGGATGTTATTTGACGCACAATAATTTCTATATGCTTATTATGGATTTGCACCCCCTGGGATCGATAAACCTTTTGAATCTTATTAACCAAAGAGATACGGCTTTGTGCTATGGTTAACTCAGCGCCAATCACGAATCCCCAAGGAATTCCAAGAATTCTTGGTATACATTCGTTCCAACCTTCCACCCTCTCTTCTAGGTTCATTGAAATTGAATCAATCGAACGCGCTTCGAACACTTGTTCTACTTTTGGAAGACCTTGCGTTATATCACTCGATCGCGATTTTTCATAGATAAATGTAACTACTGTATCTCCTTCGGAAAGGATTGTCCCATAATGGCCATGAACGGTGGCTCCGGGAGTAGCCAAATAGGGCTTAGCAGATCTTATTACTAAAGAGTCAACATGAACAATTATAACCTGCCCAGATTTGAGGGGCGGTCCATATTTGGATATACATACATTTTCACAAATCAACTGTCCAAGCGGAATGATTATCGATGTCTCTTCACAATAGGCGGGCTGGAGCGAATCCCAATTCAAATTGAATGGATTCAAAATCATGTTACTGCATCGATTGGGATTCGAAATTCTCCCACTTTCATCCATTAAATAATAGTTAAGTACTTGGAAAGTCTGTTTGAAATTCTCAAGGAGCAAATATTTTTTTACCAAGATCTGATTATGAGTTATTAAGTGGTAAGATGGAGAAAAATGCGCAATTTTCGGCACAATCCCTAAAGGACCCGACGAATTCCTAATTGGAATTCGGAGATCCCTTTTACTTTTCATTGATTTTTTTCTCACATTGTTGTTATATTTCAAACCCTTGAATGGGCCCATTCGAGAACAATTAGATGATGACAAAATGATCAAAGACTGGCATTCCTTATTTCGACTCAACAACGTACGACTAGTTCCTTGATGTTGGGTAAGTGATTGTTGAATCCTTCCCTTGGAAGAAAAAGGTTTGAGATTCATACAAGCTACTCCATTATCGGGGATCAATCCCGCCCCGGCCGGATCATTCCTTTTTCTGTTATACGCGGACTTCGCTAAGTCGATTCTTAGGAAATCTCGAATCAGATCATTGACTCTTACTTCAACAAAGGAAGTATGAACCTCCTCTCTAGACGAACCCTTTTTGTCTTGGTCCCAATTCAAAACTAAACAAGTTCGAACTGATTGAATACTTGTGTGAGAAATTCTTCGAAGTGTTTTGATATTTCCATAAAGGATATACTTGACAACTCTAAGTTGCAAACTCTCCCTTTCCTGCAAGAGATCGGAGGGGAAAAGCGTTGCTAAATAAATATCGTCTTCTCTTTCATCCGGGCCTACGGGTCGAACCAAAACAAAAGACTTTTTCTTGATAGGTGTGATCTGTTGGACATAGATCCCATTTTTCCATTTTTTTTTTACCTTTTTTTTTCCCGTGACTGGTAGTATTAAGATGCCGCTATGCCAGGATATATTATCTGGCTCTCCAGGAAAATGGATCTCTCCAGAAAAGATTTTTAGTTCAATTTCCCCCCCTTTTTTCTCTACTTGGACCAATCCGCCTACCCGGCTTCTTATATTGAAAGTAATTTGGGTATCTACTCCAACAATACTATTGTTCCGCACCATTATGGACGAGGATCCGGGTAATATATGTACTTCCTTGGGAATGAAAACTCCTTTCTTTTGGTATTTTTGCCTCACTTTTTTGACTCTTTGAGACTCAATCAAATCCTCTTTTTTGACGATGGAATGCGTCTCTCTAGTCCCATTTTGAGTACTTCCCAAACGGTTTCTTCTGTATTGGGGATCATCGAAATAAGCAAGAATACTCTTTCTACGGAAAATGCCATTTATGGGTATTTCCATCGAGATACCTGAACGAGCTATTTGTTCTCTTTCTCGTTCGTGATTAGATTGGAATGGAATGATGCATCTATTTCTTCGCCTCTTTGCGAATAAATCAGAATTTTCGTGGAGAATGGCAGGATCGATGAAATTACCATGACCATTGCATAGGATTTGATCAGGTCCTGAATAATCAAGAACCCCTCGGACCCTTTTACCAGAAGGCCCCGCACTAAACAAATTATATCTCACTTGATCATTAGTCACTGAGAAGCTAGACGTAGATCTTCGTTCAGCAGAAAGAGAACGAATATTCATTTGATCTTGATTCTTGTGGAGTGAAAAAGGGACTCTACTGGATCTGTGCAGACCCCCTGATAATATCCATAAATGACTTGTTTTTGGTAAGAGATGAACATTCCCATATGTGGATTCAGGTGCATGATAGACATCCTTACTCCAGTGCATTTCTCCCTCTAAGTCAGAATAAATATGTTTTCGAACCTTCTCTTTCAAATTCAAGGTGGATGTTCCCGCGCGAATTTCGGCAATCACTTGTTCTGATTCTACATATTGATCATTTTGAACTAACAGAAAACTTTTTGGTGGAATATTCACATTATGTGTAATATCCTGACTCTCAATAGTGACAGCCAGGTCTAGATAACATAGAAAAGCAGGATGTCCATGACGTGTACGTGTGGGATGAAGGAAATCCTCATTAAATCGAATTGTTCCATTAGAGGGGGCTCGCACATATTCGGCAGTACCACCTGTGAACACTCCACCGGTATGAAAAGTTCTTAATGTTAGTTGAGTCCCCGGTTCCCCAATAGATTGACCCGCAATAATACCTACGGCTTCTCCCAATTCGACCAGGTCTCGATGAGTGGTACTTCGACCATAGCATAATCGGCAGATCCAAGATGTACTCCTGCAAGTGAAGGGGGTTCGAATCGATATTGGTTGTGCTCGAAAGGTTATGAGTCGTTTGACAAGTCCAATCCCAATATCTTGATTTCGAATGGCGATGCATCGCGAACCTATATAGATATTGTCTGCTAATACACGACCCATTAATGTTTGGATCAAAATTCTTTCTGTCATCATCCCCGCTCCAGGATTCACAGAAGTCCCCCGGATGGTACCACAATCTGTTCTACGTACAATAATGTGTTGAACTACTTCAACAAGTCTGCGCGTGAGGTATCCAGCATCGGAGGTTCGTATAGCAGTATCCACAACCCCCTTGCGGGCTCCGTAGCAAGAAATTATATATTCCGTTAAAGAGAGTCCTTCGCGAAAATTGCTTTGAATGGGTAAATCAATCATTTGTCCTTGGGGATCTGACATTAATCCTCTCATACCTACTAATTGGTGTACCTGAGATGCATTTCCTCTAGCTCCCGAAAAGGACATTATATGAACCGGATTCAAAGGATCAGTCATCCGAAAATTCGGATTCATTTCTTGTCGCAAATACTCACTTGTAGCATACCATATCTCAATGGATTGACGTAATTTTTCTACCGCGTGTACATTCCCATAATGATGGTGTTTTTCCAAAATCAAACTTTGTTGTTCAGCGTCTTGAACTAGCCATCCTTTAGAAGGTATTGTTAAAAGATCATCAATTCCTAATGAAATGGATGTAGCAGTGGCTTGCTGGAAACCCAGAGTCTTTACTTGATCCAGGATGTGTGCTGTGTATGCCATTCCAAAGTGATCTATGAATCTGCTAATAAGTCGTTTTATGGCAGTTCCATCTATCGCTTTATTGTGAAAGACCAGATCGGCCCTTTCTACCATAAGTACCTCCATATTCCGCTGAGTAGGATTCGACCAACAATAGGTTTGAGTCAGTGATTTGAAGACTTCCTTTCCTCGATTTTGAGTCGCGTAGAAATTCAGGAATTAGAATCTTAGTTGAATCGGAGATACACGAATTCCCACGGGTATCATAGAATTACTTAGCTTAGGTCCCCTATGGGTAAGCCTGGCAAAATCCTCCTATGGCTTCTTCGATTTCGCGATAAAAAGAAATATGGCCAACAGTGGTTCGAATGTAGAGACAAGGGATTTCTTTTTTTACACTTCTTACTATTAGATAGTGACCAAAAATCTCATGATAGGTACCTAAAGATTCATATTGAACTTCGATGGGAACTTCTCTTGATGCAATAATGCGTTGATCGAGTCGCCACCGGAGCCACAAAGGACTCTCTAATTTGATTCGTTTCTGCCGATAAGCCCCAAGTGCATCATAGGAACCACAAAAATAGGGCTCTTTCTCTTTTGTATACTGATAGTTATTCTCGTCCATTTTCTCGTTTTGATAGTTTATGCGATTCCACGGATTATACCTATTTGCACAAATACCTCGACGATTCCCGATCGTTAATACATAGAGTCCCATAAGCATATCTTGAGTTGGTACGCAAATGGGATCTCCGATAGCTGGAGACAAGAGATTCATATGAGAAAACATAAGTAAACGCGCCTCCGCTTGAGCCTCCAATGATAAAGGTACATGAACAGCCATTTGATCCCCATCAAAGTCTGCATTGAATCCCTTACGAACTAATGGATGTAAACAAATAGCACGCCCTTCCACTAAAATAGGTTGGAATGCCTGGATGCCTAATCTATGCAGAGTGGGTGCTCTATTCAGCAATACAGGGTGCCCCTGTATAACTTCTTGAAGTATTTCCCATACAATTGGTTCTTTTTCCCGAATTTGCCTTTTAGCAACTCCTATGTTGGAAGCAACGTGTTGTCTGAGTAGACCACGAATTACAAATGTCTGGAAAAGCTCTATTGCTAGTTCGCGAGGCAATCCACATCTATGCAATGAAAGCGAAGGGCCCACGACAATGACGGAACGGCCCGAATAATCGACCCGTTTCCCAAGCAAAGTCTCGCGAAATCTTCCCTCTTTACCTTCAATTACAGCCGAGAACGACTTGTAAACCTTATTATGACGGTCCTTCATTGGCTGTCCGCGGAGCCCATTATCAAGAAGTGTATCCACGGCTTCCTGCACTAATTTCTCCTGAGACATTATTGAGTCCCCTGGCGAAGATTCTTTTAATAGCCTGATAAGAGAGTTGTTTCGAAAGATAACTCTTCTATAGAGTTCATTAATATCCGAACTCATGAGTTTCCCCCCATCTATCTGAATGATCGGTCTCAATTCGGGAGGGAGCACTGGTAATAGGCACAAAACCATCCGTTCTGGTTCTACATTTGTTTGAAGAAAATGCTTAGCTAATTGCATGCGTCTAACCAAAAAATCCTTTCTTCTTCCAATTTTTCTATCTTCCCATTCATTACTGGTGGTCTCTTCTTTCCCTAGATCTTTCCATTCTACTAATGAATCATCTATAATAAGTCGCAAATCCGAATCGGCTAATTGTTCTCTGATAGCACTGGCTCCAGTAGAGATTTCTCGATTTCGAAATGTATTGAAGCCTTGAGTAGTAAAAAAAAGTGGGATGCTGTATTTCAGAGATTGAATTTCAGATTTGAATGAGCCTCGTAATCGTAAGAAAGTCGGTTTTTTAGCTACGACCCTAGCAAAATAAAAATTGGGATAGGTTCCTATAGAATTTTAGAATTTCCCCCCTTCAAAATCGGACGTGAAGGTTTCCTTTCATCCGGCTCAAGTAGTTACACCAAATAAAGAAGGGTGTTCTTATTCTCAAATTTTGTTCTATAAAACCCCCAACCAAACAAAGGTCTACTCCTTACTCAAGTTCCCAGTCAGGACCAACCAACATTTCATTGATTCATTCTTCCTTTTATTTAGATCTTTGATTTCTATTTTATGAATTCCTTATTCAATATTCAATTAGGGCCTAACATGAAATGTGAAATTCTTGAGTAGTCTACTTCCCTTCCAATGATGAATCCCTCTCAAATCAAAGAAAAAGAATTCCTTGGAACTCATAAGGGATTTACTTGTCTATGTATCGTTCGATTCGATCTTTTAGGTCCCTACTTCACCTCGACGGTTATGATATGATGTCCTTAAGGCCTATATGCGATGAATAGATCCCTGTAACCATGTCATAGTTGCTTACTTGAACAGATTCTAACAGACATGGAATGGCGAATTCCACGAAAGAAGTCTTTTTCACGAGGTACAACCAGCAATTCCTATGTATCTGTTGCGGAATCGACCATAGATCAATTCCCTTTTCTTTGGAAGTATTAAATACCCCCATAAGAACTCTGAGCTTCATGCTACTCCTTCCAAGAGACATGTCAGAATCAGGGCATCCCAATCGGATTGAATGGGATGACAGTTTTTCATTCCCAATCTGTAAAATCAGAATTTTGATCAAATCACACATCGCAGTATACTAGGTCTTCTAATTTTTTAAGAGGTTTATCTAAAAGATTCGCGATATAACTAGGAAGACGTTTCAAATACCACACATGAGTTACCGGGCATGCTAGCTTGATGTAGCCCATTTGAGATCTTCGTATCCGAGAATCAACAAATTCGACTCCGCATTGGTCACAAAATTTCGGGTCTTCTTTTTCATTGCGGATGACTCGATAATTTCCACAAGCACAAATTCCACTCTTTATAGGCCCAAAAATTCTTTCACAAAACAAGCCACCTTTTTCCGGTTTATTCGTTTTGTAATTAAAAGTATGGGGTTTTGTTACCTCTCCAACTATCTCTCCATTAGGTAGGGTTTTCTTGGCCCAAGCACTTATTTGTTCAGGAGAAACTGATCCAATTCGGAGTTGTTGATGTTTATATCGGTCGATCATATCATAGAAGAAAATTTCTGATTTATTCCGATCAAGCTTCCTTCCTATTAATCTGGAAATTCTTCTCAGATACAAGGAAATGATTCAATTCCAGAGCCAAAGATCGTAGTTCTCGAACGAGCAATCGAAAGGATTCTGGAGCATCCTCAGGTTTAGGTAATGCTCCTCCACTGAGTGTAGTCCCAAGGACTTCCTGCCGAGTTCTAATATGATCTGATTTATAAGTAAGCATCTCTTGTAAAATATGAGCAACGCCAAATCCCTCTAGGGCCCAAACTTCCATTTCGCCTACCCGCTGTCCGCCTTGGTTGGCCCTTCCTCTAAGCGGTTGTTGTGTAACAAGCGCATAAGGCCCACTGGAACGCCCATGGATTTTATCATCAACTTGATGAATTAATTTCAGGATATAGGGCTTTCCTATGATAACAGGTTGGTCAAAAGGATCTCCCGTTCTTCCATCAAATATTCTGCTTTTTCCCGGATACTCGGGTTCAAATACCCATGGATTCGCTGTCTGCTTACTGGCTTCGTATAATTCCGAAAACACTAGTTTTCTCGAAGCCCCTTGTTCATATCTCTCATCAAAGGGAGCTATTCGATAATGCCTGTCTAGCAGATCTCCCGCTAACCCGAGTGAGCATTCAAATATCTGTCCTACATTCATTCGTGATGGGACTCCTAATGGGTTGAAGACCATATCAACCGGTGTTCCATCTTGCAAATAAGGCATATCTTGTCTAGGCAAAATTTTTGAAATGATACCCTTATTCCCATGTCTTCCAGCTACTTTATCCCCTACTTTGATGTCACGTTTCTGTGAAATATATACACGAATCATTTCTGGATGATAACAGGAATCTCCCTTTTTCTGGATCCATCTCACATCAATAACTCGCCCTCTGCCACCTATAGGTAGTTTTAGACAAGTTTCCTTTGCAGTGGATACCTGAATGCCAAGTATGGCTCGTAATAATCTATCTTCCGGGGCACACGAAGATTCTTGCATCATCTGAGGCGTTAATTTACCTATTAAAATATCGCCCGTTTCTACCCAAGATCCGAGCATCACAATTCCATTTCTGTCTAAATGGCGGAGTAAATGGGCTTCTAAATGTGGTATTTCATTAGTGATTCTTTCAGGACCTTCACTTGTCACATGAGTCTGGATTTCATATTTTCGTATGTGAAAAGAAGTATAAATCTCTCCATATACCAGACGTTCACTAATGAGTACCGCGTCTTCAAAATTGTAGCCTTCCCATGGCATATAAGCTACTAATATGTTTTTTCCCAAAGCGAGTTCGCCACCAACTGTAGCAACACCATCCGCTAAAATTTGCCCCTTTTTAATGCAGTTACCCCGCTGAACCTGGGATTTTTGATGCATACAAGTATTCTTATTAGAACGTTGATACATAAGCAATGGAATGTTTCGAGTGTCTCCATGACTTGAAAAAAGGATCTTGTCGCTATCGGTATAAAGGATCTTTCCCTCATGTTCGGCTATCGCAGAAACCCCCGAATCGAGAGCCACTTGGCGTTCCAACCCAGTTCCAACAATGCACTTCTCGGACCGAGAAAGCGGAACTGCTTGACGTTGCATATTTGAACTCATTAAAGCCCGATTTCCGTCATTGTGCTCGATAAAAGGAATGAGAGAAGCTCCAATCGAAAAATATTGGAAGGGAAAAATGCTTCGAAGATGAATCTGTTCCCATGCGATAGTCAGGTATTCTTGACGGTATCGAGCTGGAACAATCTGTTCTTCCTGAATGCCCGAATTCAACGCTAAAGAAGTTCCTGTGGATACCATAGAGTATTCATCTCTATTTGATGATAAATAAACCATCCGCTCCTCTTTGGATCTTTCAGAAATTTCAAAAAAAGGGCTTTCTAGAGACCCCCCGTGACCAATCCTAGCATGAATCGCGAAGGATCCAATAAGTCCAACATTAATTCCTTCAGACGTGTCAATTGGGCAAATACGTCCATAGTGACTAGGGTGGATATCTCGTATCCGAAAACTTGCCGTTCGCCCGGTCAATCCTCCAGGACCCAAATAACTCCATTTTCGACCATGAACTGTTGGTGTCAATGGATTAGTTTGATCCAAAACATGAGATAAGGGATGGAGTCCGAAAAAGGATTCATAAGTGGTTGTTAATGGAGTTGAAGTTACCAAATTACGAGGAGTCGTTATCAATTTTCTACAGAGAGTTTCTCGAACCGCATCTTCTAAACGACCCAGAGCCAATCCGAATTGATCTTGTAAGAGATCCGCTACAGAACGAATACGCTTATTTTTCAAGTGATTCATATCGTCAAGTGGACCCATTCCAAATTTCATTCCGATCAAATGATCCGCAGCTGCCAATACATCTCGCGGTAACAAAAATGTATTGTTCTGAGGTATATCAAGATTCAGTCTCTTATTCATATTTCGTCGACCAATCTTTCCTAACTCACATCTTTGTTGAAAAAATTTCTTTTGTAATTCCTTACATAAGAACTCGGACTCAGAAAATAAGGGATCACCACCCACACAAGCAAATTGTTGATAAAATTCTAAAATGGCATTTTCTTTTGACCTGATCTTTTTTTTCTCCTTATCATTCGGGAAAGACAAGAAAATTTCAGGGTAGCAAACATTATCTAGAATTTCTCTTAGATTCGAACCCATAGCTGATGATGGAACTATAATGGATATTTTTTGTTTCCTACTCACACGAGCCCATATCCTTGCTTTTCGATCAATCTCTAATTCTGATCTTCCTCCCCAATCCGATATTATGGTGCCGGTATAGATAGTAATTCCCTTAGGGTCCAACTCTGAACGGTAATAAATACCGGGGCTTTGCAATATTTGATTGATCACAATTCTGTATATTCCATTAACTATAAAGGTACCCAGGGAATTCATTAGAGGAATGTTTCCAATCAATATGGTTTGCTCTTGCCTATTCCTACGGGTTTTCAAAATTAATCCCGCAGGTACATATAATTCAAAAGAATATGTGAGTGATTCATACACAGCGTCTCGTTCTTTTATCAAAGGTTCTACCAATTGATATCTTTCTACAAAGAATTGAAATTCAGTTTCTTGATCGGGATCTTCTATTTTTGGGAACTTATAAAGTTCTTCCATCAAGCCCTCATCAATGAACCTACAAAATCCCTCAAATTGTATCTGATTAAACCCAGGTATTGTAGACATTCCTTCATTTCCATCTTGTAGCATCTTAAGTTTCCTCTTTTTCAAAAAAATCCCATTCATTATTAGCTCATTCTTCCTCGAACCCTCTGGGGCGAGCTAGCAATGATGGACTGTATATTTTGTTTACTAAATCGCATGAAATTTGATCCAACTCTATATCATATATGGAATGTAGAAAATACGTGTGGGGAGAGGTTAAAAGAGAAGTTTATACTCAAATTCGAATTTTCAACAGATACAAATTTAGAAAATATTCCTAGAAACATAATTTTGTCGATGAGATTTGTGGAGTCTTGTTATAGAATATCCAAAGTCATCCAATATAGGATATTACGACCCTTTGGTGGTACCAGAAAAAGAAAGAATTCAGGATTGGATCGGTTCTCTTTGAATGAGAGAAAGACAGAATAATCAGGAACAGAATAGAATCGAGTTTTTTAGCATTTCACTTTTGCTCCACTTTTTCGCCGATTCCAGTGTTCAAATGCTCAAAAAAGGATTCGCAGAAAAGAAAGACATTTTTACCCAGTTGTTATTTGTTAGTAGAATTCATGGACTCTGGTTGAAGTAGGTAAGTGGGGTTGTGCCTAGGAAGCGCACGCAGCTATAGCTATTTTACTATCCGCTACTATCCCAGTTATACTTCAGGCAACACAGGCCAGACCGTGCTATATCATAATTTCTATTCTATTATTATTCCATGAATAAGAGATTAAGAAGAATTCCCCGCATTCCCTTATATAGGCATATATAGCTACGATACCTGATTAGGGATATCTGATCTGTGTCACAATTTCTGTTCTGGGGTTTACATAGATACAGAATTCTTGTTATAATGGAAAGTGAATTGAAAGGGATTGATTCTTGCTAAAGACTAGATACTGATTAGTTGTGTATCAACTTACTTAATTAGATTAAACACAATTTGGGATCCACAAACCTTTCCGGAATTCAAGTCAATAGTTAATGGTTCCAAGCTTGTCCTACCTTTTTTCTGTAATGTCAAATCTACATTTTCTCTTTCAGTATAAACAGGGGGGTTAGTTCTTGATGTTTTGAGATTTGAGATACGCTACAATCAATCGAAGGGAGCCAACTGGATCCAAAGAAAGGAGGAAGGATTCCTTTTTTCCTTTTTATAAAGTTTATAAAGAAAGGGATCAGGAAACCGGGATTCAAGATGCAAATCCCATAAACCTAAAAAAGGAGATTACGGAATAGCGCCCAAAGAGGGGGAAATCCTCCTAACTATTTTCTATCATTTTGGCGACATGGCCGAGGGGTAAGGCGGGGGACTGCAAATCCTTTTTCCCCAGTTCAAATCTGGGTGTCGCCTGATCAACAACAACCAAAAAACGAAATCCCTTATTTTTTCTGCTGATACGAGAAAACTTGACACATTTTTGCCCCAGCAGCAGCGGAATAAGATAAAAAGACTAAGACGGCTGGTACTTGCTTTCTTTTAAAAATCTGTAGACTCTATTCTATCTCAACCCTTGCGTCTAGGCTCCAAGGAAGGATTCTAGTATAGGAAAGTCTAGCTATCAAGACTTACGAATCCCCTTACACTATGTCTACTGACTGAGTTTTGGTTTTGATTGGATAGTCGGGTGGGGAATCCTATTATTTGTTATGGAAAGGGTGTAAGATACCTTGGATACAAACTTCCGAGAGTCTCTGAATGCTCAGACATCCAATCCAAGATTGGATAGAGAATTGCCTTGGTTTGATAGACTCAGAAAAAACCTTCTTTCTTTTCGGTAACCCCCAATCAAGAATGTAATAGAATAGACCCGACTGTCTCTGTGAGACAGTCGGGAGATTTTAAGTATTAGATCAAAGGGGTAGGTAGAGATATGTAATAGGTAGTGCTCCATCTTGATTGTCCATCATGTTTCCGTGGTCAATAAAAGAAATAGTGGATCTTACTATTTCTAAATATTCCGTTAATAACATTCACTTGACAATACTTGAGAATACCAAAGGAGTAACTTCCTCTCTTACTTGTGTTTAACGTTTACCGATTCTACCAGAAATCTTATAGCTGTTTCTTGTGGGTGGAGTTAGTGAATTGATTTCTTAATAGCGTTTGGCGCAGAGTCCCTTTTTGACTCTGCGCCATGGATTCCACTATTATTAGAGTAATGATCAATAATGGAAGAATTCCTTGATAGTTATAGAGATGGGGGACATCATTCACATGGATATAGTAAGTCTTGCTTGGGCTGCTTTAATGGTAGTCTTTACATTTTCTCTTTCACTTGTAGTCTGGGGAAGAAGTGGACTCTAGAGATACGACTCATTGAGTGGAGTTGAGTAATGAAACTTTATCAATTATTTGATATATGGTTCTGCAAAACGTTTCTAAAGAAAAAAACCTCCATTTCCAAATTCTACTGGAATCGAGTAATGGAATCTAGGAATAATAAAATAACCTTTCAATAAAATCAATAAAAAAAAATGATTTCAAGAATTCCCATGTTTTTAGTCTAGATCTCTAGAAAGTACAACTTTCTAGACTAATTGATAATGTGGTAGAAAGGTTCATAGAGCTCTTTCTACCACATTATACTATCGGATCTTCTATACTGCTAACTCTAGCCCCCTTTTTTCATTTAATACTAATCCGTAAAATTGGAATCCCTTTCATTTCTTCAATCATGGATAAGAACTACGAAGTCAAGCTTCATTCAAATTAATCATTTTGACTGACTGTTTTTACATATATGATAAGTAAAAAGGCAGTAGGAACTAGAATGAACAGTGCAGTAGCAATAAATGCGAGAATATTTACTTCCATAATCTCATCGTTTTTTTTTATTTCACAATAACTCGGGATCTAATCCCATAGAGATGAGAAATCGTCTCCTGTAAATTCAATGAGATGAATTGCATCCCCATGATATTTGATATTCAAATTGAATGGAATCCATATCATGAATACCAATATATGATCTCTCAAATGGATTCATCGTCGAGAATTTCATAGTATAATATAACATAAGAAGATCCTTTATCCATAACAAATTCAATTTTTGATTCCTGATCCAATCTTGCTTTTTTCAGTTTTTCCACTCTTTTCGATGGTCCTCCTTATACAATCATCGGCTAAGGTATTATCTGACCCGTCTTCCATTAGTCACAAACAGTAGAACTGAAATGAAAAAAAAAGAAGGAGTTAAGTTCGAAACTAAGGTTTTTTTCATTTTTCAGGATCTTCTTTTCTTGACAGACAAAGAGGTGTGAGAAAGAGGGGTCCCGGTCTAAAATCTCGAAGATTTCGAGAAATTCACTATTTGTTTTTGAGTTTGCTCTTTCGTGGATAAGACCCCTTTTCAAATAGGAAGAAAAATGGTGCATTCACTACGAAAAGAGGGCGGGGGAGATCTCTCTTTGA